AGTAAAGGAATGCTTTATTTATGTACAAAGTAACAAACATTATAATCGGCTTAATACCAATGGATCGTTTTTCAGTCATTCATTGAGTGATAAATCACTACAAGTGACGGAGATACACGATTTAAATAACGGAAGATCCAATATTTAAAAATGGTATCTAGAATAACAGGAAAAGTGGAAACAAGACCAGATATAATTTGATCGTTATCAACAAATCCAAAATCTTTGTATACAGAGCCAATCATTAGTTCCCAACCATGGGGCGAATGGAATCCGATACATAAATCTGTTACTAAAAGAATAGAAAACGCTTTTATTGTGTCGTTTAAGTTATATAGGAATTCCTGAACCCAAGAGTTAAGAATAACAAGTTCTTCATTACCCAGAATTGAATTACCGCTTAGAATAACGAAAAATATTATGTTTGTTGAGAAGTGTAAAATTGTATGAATATGATCCTCATTATGCCTCTTAATCAATTGAATGGTTTCTTTGTGGATTCCTATATGAAGTTTTTGTAGATGTGTCTCCGGATCTTTCTTTATCATTTCGTCCAACAAGAGGAGTTCCTCTAATTCTATAAATTTTTCTAGAATACCCTTTTCTTGAATATCATTGAAAAAAAATTCGGATTGTCTCGTAGTCCACCAATTAAGAACCCAAGATTCAAGACTTTTATTAAATAAGAAAGAGATCCACCAGGGCAAAAATACTATAGATACAAGATATAGAATGTGAATAAATGCTTTCTTTTTTTCCATTTTTTTCATCTGTGAATTGTTAATGAACCCACCCCACCTCATTCGTCGACTCTATACGATCGAATATTTCGACCAAGTCCGAGTTCTAAGTATCGAACCCATGAATCTATTCTCTTTTTAGTTATGATTCAGGGATTTGTCTTTGAATCTAGAAAGAATACAAAAATAGAATCAAAGTCCATTTCGAATGAAGAAATAATAATAAAAAAATAAATATGATTTTCCAGCCATAATTCAGGAATAATTGAGGAAAATTTCTGAAGAATATTGTGATGATCAAAAATGAATGACAAAACAAGACAGAAATCAGATAGTTATAAGAGATTCAATTGTTTAATCATTAAGGAGCCCAAAAAGAAAAAAGTCGATTGACATTGACAAAAGAGAGATAATTTACCGGATATGATCTATATCTAACGTATCAATTCAAAATATTGAACCTCGAATATAAAGATCAATTCTTTATTCCTAAATGTTTTAATATATGGGATGAATCTATTATTTCGATTTGTTACTGAATTGGGTTGGATGGATTTCTATATATATAGAAAACCCCTTATTTTTGATTTTTTCACAAAAATAGTTTTGTATTATGTTTGTTCCGTATAGCTTTAGTTCGAATGAGCTCTTTGAAAAAACTTCAGTTAAGCTGTGTTATAAAAAAAAAGAGGATTTTTTCGTTTTTTCCCTTTGGTTTAGAAAGCATTTACATTCTTCAGTTCATTTCAATTGGTACACGCAAGAAATAGGCCAATTCGGCGGCTTTTTGTTCAATTTCGCGTGGGGTCAAATTCTCATCAGTACGAATCAAAGGAATAGCCCCTCGGCCTTTGATTTCCATATAAAGGAAAAGAGCACGACGAGTATAAATACCCTCTTTAACTTCGATTCGGATGGACTGAAGATCTTTTATAAGAAATCGGAAGAAGATGCGACGATTTTTTCCAGGAAATCCCCAACGAAAAATACATACTATTCCGTTTTTTCTATCGAATCGATCATAACCGCTACCTACATTCCATGAGATTGTACACCACAAATAGGAGCTAATAAAGAGACCTGCTACCCCATAGAAAGACATCACGACCCCTTGCGGAAAAAAAATTATTTGCTGATACGGAAATATCAAATTCCTACCAAGATAACTGGAAGTTCCAACCCATAAGAATCCTAATGAACCTAAAAAAAGGATAAAGGCCCAACAGAAATTACTTGTTTTTCGTGAACCTGTTATAAATTCTATCCATATATGTTCTGATCGCCAATTCATACTAGATCCAGTTGCATTTTATTAGAATTGAGAGAATAACCCAAATGAATTTCATTTTCCTCTTTTTGTTTCCGAAGTAACTCTCATCAACTAGCACTATTTTGATGTGAACCTTTAGGAGGATTTAGGAATAATTCATCAAATTTCCTTTTAGGTAGATCTCACTAAAATAATAACACCCCCTTCATATGATCCCATTATAGATATCTATACATGACCTTCTATTTCAGACATTCCCCGACCCAATTCATTTACCCCTATCTCATTTTGCATGGATAAGAGCTCTTTCATTTATGTTCGGGGGAAGTCACATATTATAATATTCCGCTCAATATATATTTGTGTTATAATCCAAGCTTAACTAGGTCTTAAAAAAATGAATGAGATTTGGTCTCATCGAGTCTAAACAATCTTGTTTTTTTGAACATGAAGAAAGAAAGAAGCCATTGCAATTGCCGGAAATACTAGGCCCACTAAAGGCACAAAAATAGAAGGTAAATTTAGAGTTGTCATAGCAATGAGTACCTCAATTTAATATTTGTACCTGTTATTATTATAAAATAAGGACATCTTCTATTATCTATTATAAAGATATCTTATAAAGAGTAGAATTCATATATTATATAATAAGTGCTAAAGAATGTAGAACTAAACAAAAAGCCTTATTCATTTTTATTTTTCTACATGAAATATATGTATGATAACCATTATTATTCTTTATTTTATTCTTCTTTTGTTCTTGTCTTCTAATTTAATAAAGAAGCAAGGGGTTTATTCAAAATTCCCGAAAGATTTGTTAGAATCCGATCCAACAGGGATTCTTAGTAAAAATGAGGATTTTCGGAAGATATAGAAAGATACAAAAATCTATATTTCTATTTGATTGAATTCTATATAGATACCATAAGAAGAGAACATGAAAATCGTTTTATTTGCCTAGCCTAATTTCGAGAAAGAAAGAATTTACTCTTAATATCCTATCTTGTTGATGGAAACTTTCTAATTAGGAATCAGAAATATAGTATAGGAAAAGAAGATCTCGTGAAAAAAAAAGAATTATCCGCAACTTTTTATTCTTTGATACAATTCGATTTTATTTAATATCACTAAAGAAAACTTCATACTTCGGATTTTGACGTTGATTTCGATAAACTAACTACTTTTTTCTACAAATAAAATAATTGAACTTAATGCTCTACTTGATTGAATTTTGATTCAAAGGAAAGAAAGCATGGAGCTGAAATAACTCACTCAGAATGCTTTTTAAAAGATTACGTGGTACGATTGAATCGAATAAGCCCTTATGGAATAAATATTCAGCCGCTTGTGAACCTTCGGGTACTGTCTTATTCAATGTTTGCTCAATTACTCTTTTACCCGCAAATGCAATGTAGGCATTGGGTTCAGCAATAATGATATCCCCCAACATACCAAAACTCGCTGTCACCCCACCAGTAGTGGGAGATGTAAGGATGGATATATAGAATAACTTTTTATTTGATTGATAATCATATAATGCAGAAGATATTTTAGCCATTTGCATCAAGCTCAAACTTCCTTCTTGCATGCGTGCCCCGCCGGAAGCGCACACTATAATAAGAGGTAGAGATTGATTGGTAGCATACTCGATCAAACGAGTGATTTTCTCCCCTACTACGGATCCCATACTACCCCCCATAAACTGAAAATCCATAACTCCAATTGCTATGGGAATACCGTTTAGCCGACCTATGCCCGTTTGAACAGCCTCCGTTAATCCTGTCTTTCTTTGATAAGAATCGATACGATCTTTATAAAGTTCCTCTTCCAAATGAAATTCAATGGGATCCAGAGATACCATGTCTTCATCCATAGGATCCCAAGTGCCGGGATCAATCAAAAGTTCGATTCTATCTGAACTACTCATTTTCAAATGATATCCACATTGTTCACAAATATTCATTTTTGACTTAAAAAATCTCTTATAATTTAATCCATAACAATTTTCGCATTGAACCCATAAATGCCTGTATTTTTGAGTTACATCGGGATCATTAGAACCTTCTCTTAGAGTTAAATCACTACCATTCGTGCTAGTTTTTATACTGGAATTCTCGCTTTCACTACTATTTCCACTTTCATCACAAATGAAACTATAAATGTAACTGTCACTGTGGTTGTCACTATCACTTAAAATGTAATTCTCAATACAAATTTGAGAATGAAGATAACTGTCAATGCAATTAGTAATGTGATTATTCCAACTAGATTTAGTATCATACATGTAACCATCATAATAGGAATCGTCACTCTTAGATCCATTAGTCAAATAACTAGAATTCTGATAAGTATAAAAAGAACTTTCTAGTGCACTCAGAAAAGAATGATCATTATCAATCTCAAAAATCTGATTTTCAATGTCAAAATATACGTAATAACCGTACCCATTTCTATCCCTAACTAACAAAGTGTCATCATAGAGAAAATTACAAATGTCCTTGACATCGTAACTAGAACTGTCACTATCACCCCAATTATGAATGTTTTTATACGTAGCATTTAAAACCCGGCCTTTACTTTCACTGGTATTGTCAATAGGACCAAGACTGTCGATTGATTTACTTAGCCCACACCCGTGTTCAAACTCCTCGTTAGACAACATCGAATTGAACCACCATTTTTCCATATAGCTTTCTCGCTCCCTATTTGCATGAAAATACAATAGATGAATAGTCATTCGATGAAAATCATTTGAATCTTTTTCATTTCCTATCAAAATAAGCATATAGAACCAATTAGTACCACTATTAACTAATAATGTAACGAGTGAATATTGAAAGAAATGAAACGATTCTCTTTTGTAGGAATCCAAGATATTACTTCACTAGATATGATAACGTTTTTTAATTATAAAAAGCGGTTTCTTCTATGTCGTGTCAAATTAGCATCGAAAAAAAAAAAAGAGTTGTTGTCTCTTAATTTTTTTGTAA